GCGATCGCCCTCTGAACGATCAGAATAAGGTAAAGCTTGAAGATAAGTTTTGTACTCTATTAATTTCTCGGTCCCTCTAGTCGGGTGGGCGCCGGCCGGTCTTTCGACCAGATCCCCCTAAAAACCGTACGTGCGGGTCTCCCCGCATGCGGCTCACGCCATTCGAGGTGGCCCAGCCCAGCATTCATTCGAAAATCCTGTAGTGAAATTTAGACTGCTCGACCTCGGAAGCGAATTCGCGTGTAGGCAGCGCTGTCTGTCGTACCGTTGACTCTATCTATTCATTTTCTCTTTAATACTTACTTATTACATTATAAATAATTTATATAGGCTCGCTCCCTCTTTTTCCAAGAATTCATGCACTTCCCTTTACTCCATAGGACCTTTTTATAATAGGGGAAAAGCCTTCCATTTCCGTCAAATGACCCAGCCTCCCCTGGCTCTTCCACCGTCCGGGCTCCCTTTACTCCCTATGTTATGCTCCCCCGGCGCAGGCCTACCACGCTTCGCGCCTGCGGCGTTTTCGCCAGACGGTCTTTGCCAGTAGTGCCATCCTCCCCGCTGGCTGTATGGGCGGGTTGTCCCTCGCTGCTGCGTTCTGTTAGGCTATGGATTACAGGAAAAAATTCAGTTGAATGGGACAGCAGGCGGGTTACACGTTCCACTGTACCGAGATGTGAGGTGCAGGTGGTGATGATCACCCCGGGGTATGCGCTAGCGCCCTTGACAGGCACTCCAGGACCCGCCAACGCTCGTGAAAACCCGGGTCGGTCCTCCATTCATCCGACCGGGGGTGTGGATAACGAGGCCACCTTCACAACCTTCTCCCTTCTGTCCCTATGTTTAAGGTAGGGGGGGGTTCGCTTGAGTTGCTCAACCGCCCCTTAGCCCGGTGCTCATGACGCGCTACGGAACCTCCACCGTGCCGGGGGATCAAGCAGGGCATAGCTAGCGGCATAGAAGCCGACTCGGCGTCAGCGGCTTCGTGCCGCACTGGAGTGATCCAATATGTGGTTCCGCACGTTCCACCACTTCTCCGTTCATTTCCAATACTAATCGTGAAACACCATGAGCAGCAGGATGTTGAGGTCCGGAATTCGATGTGAAATTTTGTATTTTCCCGTTCCTAGTCGTCATGGGAAAGAAAGGCAGAAATAAGAAAGAGATTATTCCCTGAGAGCTTGTTGAGTACCACCAGCAAGAATGAAGCTACCAAAATCTGCCAGGAGCAGGCATTTTATCCAAAAGTATTCCATTCCTCCGGATGGCGGAAATTATACGCGAATAGGGAACGCTTTGCCGCGTTCCTCTTTGGCGTATCTGAGTTAGGTAGTGGTGGTAAGTCGGGAGGGAGAAGAGCCTTCCGTGTGGAGAATGGATCTCCCCCCGTATTTCGGCATACTTTTGGAGGATGGATTGGGGGGTAAACCCATCATCCACCAAGGCCGCCTCCACATATTGTTCTATGTAGAATTGGCATTCGACGACTTGTTTCAGCTGAGTAATGCTGGGGTCGCCTCCCAAGTTCAGAATAAGGTACTTGTTATATAGAACAGTGAGACGATCCACTTCTGAAAGAAGAGGCTCCACCAATTGGGGTATCACCACCAGAGGAGCCACGGGGGGAGCCACCGGTGCTTCCCTTACCGGAAGCCAGTCCATGGGCGTCTCACCTCGTGGATCACAGAATGCAACGTGTTCAAAATTCGTGGACAGAACAACGAGAAAAACAAAGAAAACGAAAATAAAGCAAAAAAAAATCGAATGACTTATCAGGCTCAAACATGAGCCGATCATTCGTTAGGGACGGTTTATAGAACAAAACACGCTCCGACACCTTCCTAAAAGTGTTGTGTTCGTGAGCGCTTAGAGCCCCTCGTCCCGTAGCAGCCTGAGTGGTTAGTCGGTTGTGGATTGGATCTGTCGTCCTCCTCATTATGGTCCTCCTAGAATCAATAGCATTTCGTCGAAATACATCCTGTCTTTTAACCTTTTTAGTCCTATGCATAGTAAGTACTATTGCCCCAATCATGGCAACTAATAAAATAAGACTAGGAATCAAAAACCAGACGAAATAGTAGGTATAAAGTAAATTGCCCAATGTTTCCAAATTCGTCCAACTTCGTACCTTTCCGGCATAAACCGTATATCTCAGAGAGGTCGTATTTCTTTGGGTTGGTAGTAATGGAATGGTTTCATTATCTAAAATGAAGAACATTTCCCACCAAAAGATCAGTCCAATAATACCACTCACCGGTAAATAGCGCAAGACTTCTTCGTGAATCTCCGCTATTTGAATATGGAACATCATAACAACGAATAGGAATGAAACAGCTATAGCTCCTATATGAACTACTGGAAAGATCATAGCGAAGAAGTCGAGGCCTAACAAAAGAAGTAAACCTGAAGTGTCGCGAAAAACAGGGATAAAAAACGAAACGGAATGTACTGGATTTTTAGCACGTACAACCATCAAACCAGAGACCAAAGCAGGGCTGGACAAAACAGAAAGTATCATGGTACGTCGTATTTCCCGGAAATGGAACTTTCATGCTTCGGATCCTCTTTTTCCTCTTTGCTGGCATCTTACTCAACCTCTTCTAAGCGGAGTGATGCATTGGCTTGTAGTTACCGTTTATGGATCGGTATAACAAACATAGGTTGGGAGCTTTCCCTTATAAGCCTTGGGGTTTGAGTTCCACCTGAGAGGTAACAAAGATCAGGATCGGATACAAAGTCTTTGCGCAAAGAGCTGGAAGTTGGGTTACAGAGTCCCTTTCTGAAAAGTTATTCATTGCAGAGGGCAAGGCCTAAGTTAGGTAACTCAGTCTGATCCCTTGCTTGCTATGGGGAATGGGCTACTACGAGCGCGTAATCAGGTTTCAAAACGGATTCTTCGAAGGCTTGTGCCTGAAGAGAGGCTTAACAGCTTACACAATAGACTGATATTAGCTCGGACTAAAGGATGCTCTTGGTGTTACACTCTGCGTCCTACCCCATTACAAATGCGAAAACTTCATATTTTGCTTATAGAAATGGAGCCTTAGAATGCCAGTTCTTACTTATTAGACCCGTTCTTACTTGTTAGTATGTATCACGAGCTTTCGAACCCAAGGATATAGTGCCTGTGGGCAAAGAATTCAACACAAAGCTTCAGTTCTTTCTTACTGTCTTTGAAAACTTTTAGAATTCTAAAGATCGGGAACTCAGTTTCAGAAATCATTTTTCATTTCCGGTTTAAGCAGTTACAGGAAGGCGTAACACCAGAGGTCTACTTCTTTCCTAGCGACAGACAACAATGATTGTATTCATCAATGTATTTTTTCCACTACGTAAGTAATGGTCATTCTGCTCTGGCAAAGAGCTTTATAGATCAAATGACTCCCTAAGCCCTAGGGATGTTTATTAGGAGCTTTTGAAAGCCCTCTTATGAGTTCAGTTCTTTTTTCTTCTAGTTCGGGAAGGCTAGGTCTTTGCCTCTTGCAACGACACCATAGCGGTGAGAAAGTGATCTTCCAAAGAAAGGATACGAGGAGCGGCATCTTAAACATGCCTGTAGGAGATGCGAGGGATACGAGGAGAAGGGGAGAGCATGAGCGGGCTTTCCTTCTCCTTTGGGCACCGTAAAAGGTAGGGTTTTGAACGCTTCTTCCTCTTCTCCTTCGATACGTGCCTCCTCCTTCCCTTAGCCAGGTATAAGTTAAGTTCCTATTGAGGAAGATCTGGCATTAGTTCGAAAATCGGAGGGCATTGATTCCGACTAGACCTTAGAAGGCGATAATTTATTTGCCTTCCCCTAGCAGCGGATAGGCATTTAGTTACCTTTCAAAGACTAGCAAGGGAGACTCTTGTAGCGGATCTTTCAAAAAGCGTCTTTATAGCAGTTTTTTCGTGCTAACTCCTATGAGCGGTTATTGCAAATAGCGGTTACGTGTCATGTGCAGCAGATTAAAAGTAAGACCTTATTCGTCGCAACAGCAGACCATTCCCTCACTGCTGAGTAAAAAACAGCCTACTCTGTCAGAAGAACCAGGGCATTCGTAGCATCCACCGTCCCCACAGCTCCTTCTTTCACAAGCCCATCTAAAAGCCTACTTGCTTCTGATCTCTCTGCTCTTGCGATGTCTATTCTTTTTTGTGAAATTACATTCCCCCTTCAAACCTTCAAAGATGGCTAGCTCCAATTCCGTCTATTTTGAAATGGGCAATCAGCTGAATCCCTGACTCGTGCTGCAGCTTGGCACCTTCCCTTCCACATGGTTTAATCAGAGTAACCACGTAAGACATATTCTTTGGCAAAGCAAGCTCACTGCCTGAATTTAGAAGTGAAAGAGCCCGAACAGCTTTGATTAAAGAGCGGGAACTCAGACTCTTTCCTGTCTTCTGAGCTATATGAGTGAGTGATCCCTGGGTTGCTACTAAGGTATGTTGCTAAGGATAGAAAAAAAAATGTAAGACAAGGAGCGCAGGGTGACGCAAGAAAGCAAAGTCACAGCGGCGGACGTAAAGTATAGATAGTAAGTTCCGGGCTCCAAGTGAATGAATTCTAATTCTGAAGGTGACACCCCTAAGATCAGAGCAATGTCATCAACTGAAACATTTCAATCAATTTCATATAGATCTGAAAAAGTCTTTGATCTCCCTGCGATCATGTATCCCAAGTTGTTGCCCTCCTCGTTCCACCAAAGGGAAAGAATTATTAAGCTGACGGTCCCATGCCAGAGATGGAAAGCTAACCAGCATGTTCCCCATCAGATCAATAGGTGTTAGGGAAAGAAAGACCCTCTCCCTCGATCAATCAATGGTGGGCAACAAAGCGCCGCCGCCTAGCTTTACTCATTCATGATGAATTGAAAAGCCAGTCTCCTTATCTGGTGACAAGGAATGCAGTAAAAGAGCTTAAACTTATCCATCTGCCGGATAGAAACCATGCATTGATGCTTCATCCTCGGGATTCCCTTCCTTCGGCATATACGCATCCCTCCTTCATAAGAATAGCT